CTCTAAAGACGGGGAATTCAAAATTAATTACTTATCTTATTTCTTCTTTAATTAGAAATTCTTTAAAGATTTCTATTTTTTTCTATAAATAGAATCAGGAGGTCTTTATTTTCACTTAGTGATTTAGAATAGAACAAGTAATCAAATAGAAGAGAATGTATAGGAATTTCCATCTCAAGATTTAGAAGATCTTGTGTTGGTATATTTCTTAATAATAGTATTAGGATTCGAATCCAGGTGGAGGGGTTTTTCTTGGTTGAATACAGAAAAAGAAGACTACCTTTTTTGTGTTGTGCTTCGCTAGGTCGAGGTAAGTAAGGTATACGAAGGAAAAGCCTATTTGACAATGAAAGTGACCAAAGATATTCGTTTTTCAAAAAACTTTAGCTTGTACACAAATACAGCAGACCCTTCCTAAATCCATGTGAATTCCTCTTCGTCGGTTTTCATTTCACCAGGCCCGTGAAATGATTTGACTTCCAAAATTCAATAAGATTGGGGATATCAAAAGAAAGGGAGTTTCACTAATTCTTTTATTGTGGATATGAATATGTAATTCGCCTCCGAAGATTAATGACGAAAGGTTGGTTTGTTTATCTGCAATTGAAAAAATCAATATCGATTGGATCCATTGATATGCGTTTTTTCTTTCATCTGCTTAAACGATTGCCGTGAGTAAACTTATAGGAATAATTGGATTTAACTTAGTTACAAGCAAGAAATAATAATGAAGAAATGAAAAGTATACAATTATAGGGCTATACGGACTCGAACCGTAGACCTTCTCGGTAAAACAGATCAAACTTATTATTATTAAAATGATCTGAACTGTTTCAAAGACCCAACATGCATTTTTTTTGCATTGGGCTCTTTCATTAACTGATATAAATATCAGTTAGTCTGCCATTTTTTTCTTAACAGAAAAAAAGATAAGGAAATGGCTCCATGTGCTCTGATTCATTATTTGGGAGCATTACCAAAGTGTTTCAAAGGTGGGATTATCTTGACGTAGGTCTGTCTCTGGCCTAGATCAACCTAAGTTAAATGAAGTCTCTATCGTTCTGCTTAAAAAATCAAATATGAAACTTCATACACCTTAAAGTTCATATGACGAAAAGAGATTTTTTTGAGGTCCTTATACTCATTATGCCTAGCATTGAATAGACTGGGTATTCACCTTATCAAGATCTCAAATCAATGATGGGGTCTGTTTGGCACCTCCTAAATGGGCGTCCAAATTGGACCGAACCCCTTGTCATGTCAGGCTATGGTTCCCTCAAAGTTATGGAGTAAGACATCGATTTCTCAACAAGATCAATTTTTCTGATTGTATGATGAACTCCCTTGAAAAACATTGGCGCGCGTGTAAACGAGTTGCTCTACCAACTGAGCTATAGCCCTTAGTGCTTGTGATACATATTTTATCATGTAGATAAATTCTTGTCAAGATAAATATTCCATGATCCAACATCAACAATCTTTGAGTGGTATTCCTTAGATTAGTATTGCTTATAAGTAATATGATATTTATAATCCATCGACAGGATGGGTTTCATTTGGTTCTCTTTGGGATGATAAATGACCTACTTAACTCAGTGGTTAGAGTACTGCTTTCATACGGCGGGAGTCATTGGTTCAAATCCAATAGTAGGTAAACCTTATTAGATACCAGAGTCAATGGTATCTAATAAGTTTTACGACCCACCTTTAGTGATATTTCTTTTTTGATTTTGTATCTTTTCTATTTCATTTTTGAATTTGAATTTTTGCAGCAGAATTGGATTCTGTTTGATTGTATTTGATTGTATTCACCCGACCGAATCTAAATAGGATTAGAAAGAGAACTTCTTTTTATTATTCGAACGTACCAACTAGTTATGAAATCGGATTGATAGCCTCCACCCGTGTTCTAGCTCGTCGGAGAGCTAGATTTGCCTCAATTTTTTGTCTCCTTCCTTCAGCCTTTTTCACATTAGCTTCCGCTATTTCAAGAGTTTGCTGAGCTTCTTGTGGATCAATGTCACTACCCTTCTCCGCATCATTTACTAAAACAGTGATCTCATTATTGCCTATTCTAGCAAAACCACCCATCAGAGCCATCGTTAACCATTGGTCGTTAAGGCGTATTCTCAAAATCCCTATATCTACAGCTGTGGCAATAGGGGCGTGATTTGGTAATATGCCAATTTGACCACTATTAGTAGATAAAACGATTTCTTCCACTTCTGAATCCCAAACAATTCGATTAGGGGTCAGTACACTAAGATTTAAGGTCATTTCTTCAAATTGCTCTCCATTTCTAATTTCATAGCCTTCGCGGTAGCTTCATCGATATTACCTACCAAATAAAAAGCCTGCTCAGGAAGACCATCTAATTCTCCGGAAAGGATCAATTGAAATCCTCGAATTGTTTCTGCTAGACCAACATATTTCCCTGGAGAACCGGTAAATACTTCTGCTACGAAGAAGGGTTGTGATAAGAAACGCTCAATTTTTCGCG